TTCGGCTCGTTGCATACCTTGATCCACTACCGTCCGAATAGCATTTCCTGCTGCGGTTTGTGCCGCAAAGGGTGTCCCTCTTCTTGTACCCTTGAATCCACAAGTACCGGCGGAGGACCAAGAAATTACCCGGCCTCGTACATCTGTAACAGTCACAATGGTATTGTTGAAACTTGCTTGAACATGAATAACCCCTTTTGGTATTCTACGCGCATTCTTACGTAAACCAATACGCCCATTCCTACGTGAACCGATTCTGGGTGCGGGTTTTGCCATATTTTATCGTCTCATAAATATAAGTCAGAGGTATATGGATATATCCATTTCATGCCAAAACGGATCTTTTCCGCTTTTTTTTATTTGTATATTGGGTCCCTTAGGGAGTCTCTTTTATTTTATAAAGATTATCCTTGTCTTTGTTTATGTCTCAGGTTGGAACAAATTACTATAATTCGTCCCCGTCTACGGATCAGTCTACATTTTTCACAAATTTTACGAATGGAGGCCCTTATTTTCATATTTGTCATTCCTTAACTGAATTTCAAATTTACTTATTTGAAGAAAATTAGTTTCTGGAAATTTGAAACTTTCGGATTGTATCCCTCCGAAAGGAATATTGAAGTTGAAAAAAAACCACCTAATCGTTTGAATCCTTGTTTCGGAGTCTAGAAACTATACGCCCTTTGGTTGAATCATAATGACTTCTTTCAATTTTTACTCTATCTTCCGTTGGTATACGTATAAAACTACGTTGAATCCTTCCTGAACCATAACCTAGAATCCGATCTTCATTATCTAAATGAATCCGAAGCATACCATTCGGAAGTGATTCAGGAATTAAACTTTCATGAATCCAGTTTTCTTTTTTCATTCGCGGTAAAACCTCCTTGAAGTATTAACTAATGTAAGAGGAGAGTGAGAATAGAAACCCGTTCTTTATCTTTTTTTTTCACAAATAGTAAAGTTCCATATCTTAATTTGGATATAGGAAAGCTTACCATATATAACACAAAATTTCTCCGCCGATTCCTTCTAGTCGGGCCTCTCGGTCCGTCATTATACCCCGAGAGGTAGAAAGAATTACAATCCCCATCCCACCTAAAATTCTAGGAATTCGTTGATAACTAGAATAGATTCGTAGACCGGGTCGACTGATCCGTTTTAAATTTAAAACAGTTTTACATGGACCTTTCCTATTCCTTCTATGCCGTAGGGTTAAAACCAAAAAATATTTGTTGTTTTCCTGATGTTTCCTCACATTTTCAATAAAACCTTCTCTTAACAGTATTTTAACAAGGTTTTCGGTGATGTTAGTAGATGGTATTCGAACTGTTCCTTTTCTATTCATGTCGGCATTGCGTATAGAAGTTATTATATCAGCAATAGTGTCTTTACCCATGATAAATTAAAATTATTGTTACCCCCGAACTTTGATATAATCAACATGCTTTTTTCTTTCTATTTTATGAATCGTTAAAGATATATGCGTGAGACAAATTTACTAATTAATCTAGTTTACTCTATTCATATTTTATTCAAATGCTATAATAGCATTAGAGTCTCCGTTTTATTAGACTTATAATACTTCAGGTGCTAATGAAACTATTTTAGTGAAATTTAACTGTCTCAATTCCCGTGCGATCGCACCAAAAATTCTAGTTCCTTTGGGATTTCCTTCTTGATCAATAACAACCGCAGCATTGTCATCATATCGTAGTATCATACCGTTGTCACGTTTGAGTTCTTTACAAGTACGTACAATTACAGCTCTGATCACTTCGGATTTTTCTAGAGGTGTATTTGGTATTGCTTCCTTGATTACAGCAACAATAACGTCACCAATATGAGCATATCGTCGATTACTAGCTCCTATGATTCGAATACACATTAATTGTCGGGCCCCGCTGTTATCCGCTACATTTAAGTGGGTTTGAGGTTGAATCATATCATTTTTTTTTTATTTGCTCTTTCACTGCGAAGGGGCTAAGTAAAAAAAGAAATATTGTTTGTCCAAAACAAAAAAAAAAAGAAACCTATAATTTTGTTTTTTTTTTCATTCAAAAGATTTCTTTTCTTTGGTTATACATTCTTATCCCGAAATAATGAATTGCGTTCGTATAGGCATTTTGGATGCCGCTATTGAAATAGCCTTTCTGGCTACATTTTCTGCTACTCCACCCATTTCATAAAGTATTCTACCCGGTTTAACGATAGCTACCCAATATTCGGGAGATCCTTTACCGGAACCCATACGCGTTTCCGCGGGTCTTACTGTAACAGGTTTGTCTGGAAATATACGTACCCATATTTTTCCGCCGCGGCGTACGTTTCGTGTCATTGCTCGCCGCCCTGCTTCTATTTGTCTAGACGTGATCCACGCGGGTTCAAGTGCCTGAAGAGCATATCTACCAAAGCAAATACGATTACCTCGATAAGATATTCCTTTCATTCTTCCTCTATGTTGTTTACGGAATCTGGCTCTTTTGGGGTTATAGTTGATGGTTCTTTTTCAATTTCAATTCCATCTCTACTACAGAACCGGACATGAGAGTTTCTTCTCATCCAGCTCCTCGCGAATGAAAAATAACAATTATAACATGGTATACATGTATTTAATGAATAATATACTGAATCGTGGGAGTCTTTGAGATTTTATCTAATATCTAATCTATTAGAAATTTGTATATCTTGTTTTGATAGTTTATATAAAAAAAACTAAACATGTATTCAATTTCTATTTATTTATAGTTATAGATAATTATTTTATAGATTAGTTAGAGATAATAATAATAGAATTTCGTTTTATTATAACGAGTATTTATTTTGTTTTGTCTTTTTTATTATCATATTATATTGGATCTATCAAAATTTATAAATCCAATAAAATAAAAACTTTCGCGGGCGAATATTTACTCTTTCCATATCTATTTCAGTTGTAGGGTTATCCTATGACATGGCCTCTCAGAATAAAAGTGGATTGGTCCCGGGTTCGTTTCGCCATCCTACCCAATGAATTATTAGGATTCGTTTTCAATAGAATCTTCTGCATCCACGGGTTCCGTCGTTCCCATCGCTTCGCGATTAATGGTTAGGCCTGAATTCTACAGCGGAGCTCCTAATGAAAATGAAATGTGTTATTGAGTCAATTTTCTCAGTCTTTGTGGACCCGGGGCTCTTGACTTTTTTTGTTCTATGAACAAATTCATCGAATTATAGATCAATCAAATTAGTATTGATGCTTTATTACGCTATCCTTTATAAGATCGCTCAGAGACCTTACATATTGGAATCATATAGCATTAGTATTCTTTTTCTCTCTTTCTCTCACCCTTCCATTTATCTGCATTCTTTTTGTTATTGCTTCACAACTTAAAATCAGATTGGTTTTTCTTTTTTTTGCTTGTTTATGCAAACAAAAATTCAGTTGCTACAATGATATGATCAATATATCATATCGTGACTAGTTCTTTAGATCCAGATAATATGAAGCGGTGAGTTGGTTATTAGTTCGATAGTTATTAGTTCATACTATGGGCCAGTCCGTTTTTTTGACTACTAACCCTACAAAAACCAACGAGTCACACACTAAGCATAGCAATTATATCAATATAAAAAAATGAATTGAATTTTTATTCAACCTTATAGAATTGCCCATTTTTTTTTTTATTTAACAGAAAAAGAATGAAAGAGTTTGTCATTTTTTGCTTTTTTATTTCCGATAGAACGTAAAGACAAGTCAAATAAAGGCTTAGGCTTCCTCGTCTACAAATATCCAAATTTTGATGCCTAATACCCCATAGATAGTTCCAACTGCATAGGAACAATAATCAATTTTAGCTCGAATGGTTTGTAGAGGAACTCTACCCTCTCTGATCCATTCGACACGCGCAATCTCTTTTCCGTCGATACGTCCTGCAATTTGTACTTGAATTCCTTTTGTACCTGCTTGTTCAGTTAATTCAATAGCCTTTTTCATTGCTTTTCGAAATGAAACCCTATTCTTTAATTGTCCGGCTATAAATTCGGCGAGAATATTAGGGTGTCCATAAGGGTTTGTAATTCTTGTAAGAGCAATGTTGAGTTTTCGGTTTACACAATTAATTTCTTTTTGTACATCTATCTGCAATTCTTCGATTCTTCGAGGCCCACCTTTACCTTCTAGTAATAATTTTGGGAATCCCATATAGATTATGACCTGAATCAAATCGATTCTTTTTTGAATCTTTATGCATGCAATTCCCTCAACACCAGAGGATATTTGAATATTTTTTTGTACATAATTCTTGATCCAATCTCGGATTTTTTGATCTTCTTGTAGCCCTTCGGAATAATTTTGTGGTTGTGCAAACCAAAGAGAATGATGACCTTGGGTTGCACCAAGTCTGAAACCAAGTGGATTTATTTTTTGTCCCATAATCTCCCAATACTATATATATCATGACACGTCATATCCGTGTACTTACTTATTTTTATTTCTCCATACGTTGCCTTTGAAGTATAATATGGCGTATTTGGCTCCTTTATACTTCCTTTTTTATACTTCCTTTACAGATATATCTTTTAATCCAATAGTTATATGAAAAACGGGTCTTTTTATCGGATAACTGCGCCCTCGAGCTCGAGGTTTTAATTTTTTCACAGTAGTACCCCTTCACGACTTCCGCTTTGCTAATGATTAAACTTGCTTCGTTTAAACCGACATTGTGAATAGCATTTGTTGCTGCAGAATAAACCAATTTTAAAATTGGATAACTCACTCGATAAGGCATAAGTTCGAGTCTCATACGTCTTTCTTCGTATAAACGTCCACAAATCTGATCAATTTCAATTACTCTTTCTGCTTTATTAGCAGACATACATATATGTTTACTTAAAGCGCATATATATTTCGGTATATGGATTCTTCTTTATCATAAGATTTGCCTCTCGCTAATAAACAATAAGCATCTATATTCACTTTTATTAACTACTCTTATTTTAACGACGAGATCTATTATCAT